GTCAACGTAGCTTAATTAAAAGCATAGCACTGAAGATGCTAGGATGGGCCCTGAAAAGCCTCGTAGACACAAAAGCTTGGTCCTGGCTTTATTATCAACTCTAGCTAAACTTACACATGCAAGTATCCGCAACCCTGTGAGAATGCCCTAACAGTTTTCTACTAGAAAACAAGGAGCTGGTATCAGGCACACTTCTAATAGTAGCCCATGACACCTTGCCTAGCCACACCCTCAAGGGAACCCAGCAGTGATAGACCTTAAGCAATAAGTGAAAACTTGACTTAGTTAAAGCTAAGAGAGCCGGTAAATCTCGTGCCAGCCACCGCGGTTATACGAGAGGCTCAAGTTGATAAACCTCGGCGTAAAGTGTGGTTAAGGAAATTTTTTAACTAAAGCCGAACGCCTGTAGAAGCAGTAGCACGCTTATTAAGGTATGAAGCTCACCCACGAAAGTGGCTTTACAAAACCCGACTCCACGAAAGCTAAGAAACAAACTGGGATTAGATACCCCACTATGCTTAGCCATAAATATTGATAGAATCTTACATACTTCTATCCGCCTGGGAACTACGAGCATTAGCTTAAAACCCAAAGGACTTGGCGGTTCTTTAGATCCCCCTAGAGGAGCCTGTCCTGTAACCGATATTCCCCGTTTAACCTTACCCTCTCTTGTTAATCCCGCCTATATACCGCCGTCGTAAGCTTACCCTGTGAAGGACAAATAGCGAGCTAAATTGGCATAGCCCAGAACGTCAGGTCGAGGTGTAGCGTATGGGAGGGGAAGAGATGGGCTACATTCCCTAATTTAGTGAATACGAATGATGTAATGAAAAAGTACATACTGAAGGAGGATTTAGCAGTAAGTGAAAAATAGAGTGTTTCACTGAAGCAGGCTCTAAAGTACGCACATACCGCCCGTCACTCTCCCCGAGCATTTAAAAACACATAACTAAAAAGACATATGAGCAAAGGTGAGACAAGTCGTAACATGGTAAGTGTACCGGAAGGTGCACTTGGAACAAACAGAGTATAGCTAAAATTAGAATAGCATTTCCCTTACACTGAAATATTATCCGTGCAAGTCGGATTACCCTGAAGCTAACCAGCTAGCCCACCCTAACAAAAACAACAAATCAACATCAATAACCACAAATAAACTAACCTTACCCCAAAATAAAACATTTTTCCTCCTTAGTACGGGCGACGGAAAAGGAAATACCGGAGCAATAGAGAAAGTACCGCAAGGGAATGCTGAAAGAGAAATGAAACAACCCAGTAAAGCTTAAAAAAGCAGAGATTTATCCTCGTACCTTTTGCATCATGATTTAGCTAGAACCGTCCAAGCAAAGAGCACTTTAGTTTGGAACCCCGAAACTACGTGAGCTACTCCAAGACAGCCTATTTATAGGGCGAACCCGTCTCTGTGGCAAAAGAGTGGGAAGAACTTCGAGTAGGGGTGACAGACCTATCGAACCTAGTTATAGCTGGTTGCCTGAGAAATGAATAGAAGTTCAGCCTCCTAGCTTCTACCTTCACCCCAATACAACCAATTGATATTAAAGAAGCTAAGAGAGTTAGTCAAAGGGGGTACAGCCCCTTTGAAACAAGATACAACTTTCCCAGGAGGGTGTGGATCATAATTATTAAGGTAAAATGTTATGGTGGGCTTAAAAGCAGCCACCCTGATAGAAAGCGTTAAAGCTCGAACATTAACCTTCTCCCATGTATTTAGATAACAAAATCCCAACCCCCTAATATTATCAGGCTACCTCATGCAAACATGAGAGTATTAATGCTAATATGAGTAATAAGAGAGGCATGCCTCTCTCCTTGCACACATGTACATCGGAACGAACCCTCACCGAAATTTAACGGCCCCAAACGAAGAGGGCAATAGATATAAAAGTAAGAAACCAGAAAACCATCTAAAAACTTACCGTTAACCCCACACTGGTGTGCCTTTAAGGAAAGACTAAAAGAAAAAGAGGGAACTCGGCAAACACAAGCCTCGCCTGTTTACCAAAAACATCGCCTCTTGCTAACCCAAGTATAAGAGGTCCAGCCTGCCCTGTGACTATATGTTTAACGGCCGCGGTATCTTAACCGTGCGAAGGTAGCGTAATCACTTGTCTTTTAAATGGAGACCTGTATGAATGGCATAACGAGGGCTTAACTGTCCCCTTTTTCTAGTCAATGAAATTGATCTCCCCGTGCAGAAGCGGGGATATACCCATAAGACGAGAAGACCCTGTGGAGCTTTAGACATCAGGGCATATCATGCTAAATAACTACTAATCAAAGAATCAAGCTAAGTGAACCCATGCCTGTATGTCTTCGGTTGGGGCGACCGAGGGGAATAAAAAACCCCCGCGTGGAATGGAAGTCTTTACCTCCTACAACCAAGAGCTTACAACTCTAAGAACCAGAATTTCTGACCAAAGAGATCCGGCAACGCCGATCAACGGACCTAGTTACCCCAGGGATAACAGCGCAATCCCCTTTTAGAGCCCTTATCAACAAGGGGGTTTACGACCTCGATGTTGGATCAGGACATCCTAATGGTGCAGCCGCTATTAATGGTTCGTTTGTTCAACGATTAAAGTCCTACGTGATCTGAGTTCAGACCGGAGTAATCCAGGTCGGTTTCTATCTATGCTATCAATCTTTTCCAGTACGAAAGGACCGAGAAGAATAGGCCCATGCTTAAAGTACGCCTCACCACCCCTAATGAAAACAACTTAACTAGGCAAAAAGGAATATCTACTTTAGTTATAAATAATAACCGTTAGTATGGCAGAGTTCGGCTAATGCAAAAGACCTAAGCCCTTTTAACAGAGGTTCAAATCCTCTTTCTAACTATGATAAATACCCTGATTACACATATTATTAACCCTTTGGCCTTTATTGTGCCCGTACTTTTAGCCGTAGCTTTCCTAACCCTAATCGAACGGAAAGTATTAGGGTATATGCAATTACGAAAAGGGCCAAACATCGTAGGACCATTTGGACTTCTACAACCAATCGCAGATGGGGTAAAGCTATTCATTAAAGAACCTCTACAACCTTCAACCTCATCCCCCATTCTATTTCTTCTAGCCCCAATACTTGCACTTACCCTAGCACTCACACTATGAGCCCCCATACCCCTTCCCTACCCTGTTGTAGACCTAAATCTCGGTATTCTATTTATCCTGGCCCTATCAAGCTTAACAGTCTATTCAATCCTGGGCTCAGGCTGAGCATCTAATTCAAAATACGCCCTCTTTGGGTCCCTACGAGCCGTTGCTCAAACCATTTCCTACGAAGTTAGCCTCGGACTCATCCTATTAAATGTTATTATTTTCGCAGGAGGGTTTACCCTACAAACTTTTATCATCGCCCAAGAAACAATTTGACTGATCATTCCTGCATGACCACTAGCTGCAATATGGTATATCTCCACTCTAGCAGAAACAAACCGAGCCCCCTTTGACCTCACTGAAGGTGAATCAGAATTAGTATCCGGCTTCAACGTAGAATATGCAGGAGGACCCTTCGCCCTATTTTTCCTAGCCGAATATGCAAACATCCTACTAATAAATACACTTTCCACTATACTATTCCTAGGAGCCTCTCACATCCCCGCATTTCCAGAACTAACTGCCATTAACCTAATAATTAAAACAGCCCTCCTTTCATTAATTTTCCTCTGAGTACGGGCCTCCTACCCACGATTCCGATACGACCAATTAATACATCTTATCTGAAAAAACTTCCTCCCATTAACACTAGCCCTAATTATCTGGCACCTAGCTCTTTCTATTACATTTGCAGGCCTGCCCCCCCAACTTTAACACCGGAATCGTGCCCGAAACTTAGGGACCACTTTGATAGAGTGAATTATGGGGGTTAAAGTCCCCCCGACTCCTTAGAAAGAAGGGATTTGAATCCTACCTAAAGAGATCAAAACTCTCCGTGCTTCCACTACACTACTTTCTAGTAAAATAAGCTAATCTGTTAAAGCTTCCGGGCCCATACCCTGGACACGTGGGTTAGAATCCCGCTATTACTAATATACTTATTCAATTATTTTCTAGTAAAATAAGCTAATCTATTAAGCTTCTGGGTCCATACCCCAGATATGTGGGTTAAAATCCCATTATTACTAATGAGCCCATTTACTCTAATTATCTTATCATTTAGCCTGATCCTGGGCACTGTTATTACAATAACAAGCTCCCACTGACTCCTCGCCTGAATAGGCCTTGAAATTAATACCCTTGCTTTTATTCCACTAATAGCACGAAATCACCACCCACGAGCAGTAGAAGCATCCACTAAATATTTTTTAATCCAAGCAACCGCTGCCGCCATATTACTATTTGCTAGCGCTACTGAAGCCTGAATTACCGGAGGGTGACAAATTAGTCAACTAACGGACCCATTCACTACCACTATTATTACAATTGCCCTAGCACTCAAAATTGGTTTAGCACCAGCTCATGCCTGAATACCAGAAGTCATACAAGGATTAGACCTCCCCACGGGATTAATCATGGCTACTTGACAAAAACTAGCCCCATTTACCCTACTCATTCAAATTCACCAGACAGACCAAAACCTTTTAATTTTTCTAGGCCTCACTTCAATACTCGTAGGGGGATTAGCGGGGTTAAACCAAACCCAGCTACGAAAAATCATAGCTTACTCCTCAATCGCCCACATAGGATGACTAGTCCTCATTATGCAATTTTTCCAATCAATATCCTTCCTTGCCCTATTGATCTACTTTGTAACTACATTTTCTACCTTCCTTGTATTTAAACTAAATAAAGCAACAAGCATCAATACACTAGCCACTTCTTGGGCCAAAACTCCCGTACTAACAGCCCTAACACCTCTTGTTCTCCTCTCACTTGGTGGGCTCCCCCCTCTTACAGGCTTCATGCCAAAATGACTTATTCTGCAAGAGCTAACTAAACAAGAACTTGCACCTTTAGCAACCGTAGCTGCCCTTACCGCACTACTAAGCCTTTACTTCTACCTACGACTAACATATGCAATAACCTTAACTATGGCCCCAAATAATATTACTAATACCACCTGCTGACGTCTTTTATCTACCCAAAACACCCTCCCAATCACCATTTCAATTATTGCTACCCTGCTCCTTCTTCCAATTGCACCCGCCCTAGTTATAGTCATAAATTACTAAGAGTCTTAGGATAACAAAAGTCCAAAAACCTTCAAAGTCTTTAGCGAGAGTGAAAATCTCTCAGATTCTGATTAAGACTTGCAGGACATAAACCTACATCAACTGAACGCAAATCAGACACTTTAATTAAGCTAAAGCCTTTCTAGATGAGTAGGCCTCGATCCTACAAACTTTTAGTTAACAGCTAAACGCGCAAACCAGCGAGCATCCATCTAATCTTCCCCCGCCTTTCAGAAAAGGAAGGCGGGGGAAGCCCCGGCAGACGCTAATCTGCTACTTAAGATTTGCATTCTTATATGTCAGACACCTCGAGGCTTGATAAGAAGAGGGCTCAAACCTCTGTCTTTGGGGCTACAACCCACCACTTTCTCAGCCATCTTATCTGTGGCAACAATACGCTGAATTTTTTCAACCAATCATAAAGACATTGGCACCCTTTACCTAGTATTTGGTGCATGAGCTGGTATAGTGGGCACAGCCTTAAGCTTGCTTATTCGAGCTGAATTAAACCAACCAGGCGCTCTACTTGGGGATGACCAAATTTATAATGTTATTGTGACAGCACACGCTTTCGTAATAATTTTCTTTATAGTAATGCCAGTTATAATTGGAGGATTTGGTAATTGACTTGTCCCTATAATAATTGGGGCCCCTGACATAGCATTTCCTCGAATGAATAACATAAGCTTTTGACTCTTACCCCCATCTTTCTTACTTCTACTAGCCTCTTCAGGAGTCGAAGCTGGTGCCGGAACCGGATGAACAGTCTACCCACCATTGGCTGGTAACCTTGCCCATGCTGGGGCATCCGTTGACTTAACTATTTTTTCCCTACATTTGGCAGGGGTATCTTCAATTCTCGGAGCTATTAATTTCATTACAACCATTATTAATATAAAACCCCCAGGCACCACCCAATACCAAACACCTCTCTTTGTCTGAGCCGTATTAATTACAGCCGTTCTTCTTCTTTTATCCCTACCAGTTCTTGCTGCTGGTATTACTATACTTCTCACAGACCGAAATTTAAATACAACTTTCTTTGACCCCGCCGGAGGTGGAGATCCAATTCTATACCAGCACTTATTCTGGTTCTTCGGTCACCCGGAAGTGTATATTTTAATTCTCCCAGGATTCGGTATTATTTCCCATGTTGTTGCTTATTATTCTGGTAAAAAAGAACCCTTCGGATATATAGGCATGGTTTGAGCTATAATAGCCATTGGCCTGCTCGGGTTCATCGTATGAGCTCACCATATATTCACAGTAGGTATAGATGTAGACACACGAGCTTATTTTACATCTGCAACAATAATTATTGCAATTCCCACTGGTGTAAAAGTATTTAGCTGACTTGCAACTCTATACGGGGGGTCAATTAAATGAGAAGCCCCATTCTTATGGGCCCTTGGTTTCATCTTCCTATTTACAGTTGGAGGGTTAACAGGTATTATCCTGGCCAACTCATCTTTAGACATTATCCTTCACGACACATATTATGTCGTGGCTCACTTCCACTATGTATTGTCTATAGGGGCTGTATTTGCCATTATGGCCGGCTTTGTCCACTGATTCCCACTATTTACAGGATATACTTTACACAACACCTGGACTAAAGTCCACTTCGCAGTAATGTTTATTGGTGTAAACTTAACATTCTTCCCTCAGCATTTCCTAGGATTAGCTGGAATACCTCGACGGTACTCAGACTACCCAGATGCCTACACCCTATGAAACACAGTTTCCTCTATTGGATCATTAATTTCACTTGTTGCAGTTATTGTATTCCTTTTTATTATCTGAGAAGCATTTGCTGCAAAACGTGAAGTACTGTCAGCAGAATTAGCCCAAACTAATCTAGAATGGTTACAGGGATGTCCACCACCCTACCACACATTTGAAGAACCCGCTTTTGTTGTAACTCAACCGAATACGAGAAAAGGAGGAATTGAACCCCCATAAGTTGGTTTCAAGCCAACCGCAAAACCACTCTGCCATTTTCTTTTTGAGACATTAGTAAAATATATTACATTACCTTGTCAAGGTAATATCGTGGGTTAAATCCCCACATGTCTTATTTACAATATGTCCTACCCCACGCAACTGGGTTTTCAAGACGCAGCTTCACCTCTTATAGAAGAACTCCTACACTTCCACGATCACGCTCTAATAATTATTTTTTTAATTAGTGTAATAGTACTTTATATTATTACCACTCTTATCTTTACTAAACTTACTAATATGAACCTCCTAGATTCCCAAGAAATTGAAATCGTATGAACGGTTCTTCCCGCAATTATCCTTATCCTCATTGCCCTGCCCTCTCTTCGTATTCTTTATCTTATAGATGAAATCAATGACCCCCACCTAACAATTAAAGCCATGGGTCATCAGTGATACTGAAGCTATGAATATACAGACTACGAAAACCTAGGCTTTGACTCCTATATGCTTCCCCCACAAGATTTAACCAACGGTGAATTCCGACTATTAGAAGCAGACCATCGAGTAGTTCTTCCAGTAGAATCCCCGATTCGAACCTTAATTTCCGCTGATGACGTCCTTCACTCATGAGCAGTACCTTCTCTAGGTGTAAAAATGGATGCAGTACCAGGCCGATTAAACCAACTAACTACAGCTGCATCCCGACCCGGTATCTTCTATGGGCAATGCTCAGAGATCTGCGGAACAAATCACTCTTTTATACCTATTGTAATTGAGGCAGTTCCATTAGTGAACTTTGAAACCTGAACATCTCTTATACTTGAAGAAGTCTCGCTAAGAAGCTAAACATGGATATAGCGTTAGCCTTTTAAGCTAAAGAATGGTGACTTCCTACCACCCTTAGTGACGAAAACATGCCTCAAATGAATCTAGACGTGTGGTTCATGATTATGCACCACTCATGATTTGCCCTACTTTTTGTTGTAGCGCCAAAAGTACTAAATCACACCTTTATTAAAGTTCACCCCTATAAAGAACACTTAAACACCCAAAAACCCCAATGAAACTGACCATGAACCTAAGCCTATTTACCCAGTTTTCATTAATATACATTTTTATCATTCCGAGCAGCCTAGTAGCTGTTCTTGTACCCTGAGTCTTTATTCCCAACTCCTCATTACAATGAGATCCTGACCGTTCATATTCTATTCGTAAATGATCTATGTCAATACTTATCCGAGAAATCTTCTCACCTACATTACTTGAAGGTCACGTCTGAACCCTTATATTTGTTACATTAGCAGCATACTTAGTCTTCTTAAACCTTTTAGGACTAGTACCTTACACCTTCTCACCCACCTCACATTTATCACACAACTTAGCTTTTGCAGTCCCTTTTTGATTAGTAACAACAATTGTCAGCATTGTTAAAAACTCGGACCGTTTCGTAGCCCATCTTCTCCCACCAGGAACCCCAACTTTTATTATTCCTATTCTAGTTATTGTTGAATCACTAAGCCTTATCATCCGCCCACTCGCCCTAGGAGTACGTTTAGCAGCTAATATTACAGCTGGCCACCTTTTAGTTCACCTAGTTGCAAAAGTCACTTTTATTTTACTTACAACATTCGAGATCTCCGTAGTCTTTACTGCTGTACTGCTGACTCTCTTAATTATTCTAGAAGTCGCCGTAGCGGTAATCCAAGCCTACGTATTTATTCTACTATTATCCCTGTATTTACAAGAAAACGATTAATGGCCCACCAATGACACTCATACCATATAGTAAACCCTAGCCCCTGACCACTAACAGGCGCAACCGCTGCCCTTTTAATAACGTCAGGCCTAGCTATATGATTCCATTTTAACACTATAACTCTAATAAATTTAGGGTTGATTCTTTTAATTCTATCAGTATATCAATGATGACGAGATGTTGTACGAGAAGCAACCTTCCAAGGACATCACACACCCCTCGTCCAAATAGGACTTCGATATGGTATAATCCTTTTTATTACTTCCGAAGTCTTATTCTTCTTAGGCTTTTTCTGAGCCTTTTATCACTCTAGCCTGGCCCCTACCCCTGAATTAGGGGGGTGCTGACCACCCGCGGGTATTAACACACTCGACCCATTCGAAATTCCCCTGTTAAACACCGCAGTCCTCCTAGCCTCAGGAGTGACAGTAACCTGAGCCCACCATAGTCTTATAGCAGGGGCCCGAAAAGAAGCAATACAATCTCTGACTCTTACGATCCTCCTAGGGTTTTACTTTACCTTTCTTCAAGGCTTGGAGTATTATGAAGCCCCTTTTACAATTGCAGAAGGAGTGTACGGATCAACATTCTTTGTAGCAACCGGCTTCCATGGCCTTCATGTAATTATTGGCTCTACATTCCTAGCCATCTGCTTATTACGCCAAATATTCTTCCATTATACAACTGATCATCACTTCGGATTCGAAGCAGCTGCCTGATACTGACACTTTGTAGACGTTGTATGACTATTCCTGTTTGTGTCCATTTACTGATGAGGATCTTAATCTTTCTAGTACTAAATACAGTATTAGTGACTTCCAATCACCAGGTCTTGGTTAAAATCCAAGGAAAGATAATGAACTTAATCACAACAATTATTTTAATTACTACCACACTTTCAATTATCTTGGCTATTGTCTCTTTCTGATTACCATTAATAACACCAGACCACGAAAAACTCTCTCCTTACGAATGCGGCTTCGACCCACTAGGCTCAGCCCGATTACCATTTTCACTACGCTTTTTCCTTGTAGCCATTCTTTTCCTTCTGTTTGACCTAGAAATTGCCCTCCTATTACCCCTTCCCTGAGGAGATCAGTTACCCTCGCCACTAACTACCTTCCTCTGAGCTACCAGTGTATTAATCTTGCTTACACTAGGCCTAATTTACGAATGAATGCAAGGAGGCCTAGAATGAGCCGAATAGGTGGTTAGTTTAAATCAAAACGCTTGATTTCGGCTCAAGAACCTATGGTGAAACCCCATAATCACCTTATGAACCCAATTCACTTTGCTTTCTCATCAGCCTTCCTATTAGGTCTTATAGGCCTTGCATTCAATCGAACCCATCTACTATCAGCTCTTCTATGCCTAGAGGCCATAATACTTTCTCTCTTTATTGCCCTCTCAATTTGAACCCTTCAACTAAACTCGACTAATTTCTCAGCATCTCCTATACTAATACTAGCCTTCTCAGCCTGTGAAGCAAGCGCAGGCCTTGCTCTACTGGTAGCAACCTCCCGAACCCATGGAAACGACCGCCTACAAAACCTAAATCTTCTACAGTGCTAAAAATTATAGCCCCAACACTCATGCTGATCCCTACAATTTGATTAACCCCCTTAAAATGATTGTGACCCACAGCCCTTGCCCACAGCCTTATTATTGCACTCGTCAGCTTCTCATGGTTTGCCAACCTATCAGAAGCAGGTTGAACCTCTCTTAACCTATACATAGCAACAGATTCCTTGTCTACCCCTCTCCTCATCTTAACCTGTTGACTTCTACCCCTAATAATTCTAGCCAGTCAAAATCATACAATATCAGAAACACCTAACCGTCAACGAACATTCATCACCCTGCTAGTATCCTTGCAAATTTTCCTGATTTTAGCCTTCAGCGCCACAGAAATTCTTATATTTTATGTTATATTTGAAGCCACCCTAATTCCTACACTAATCTTAATTACTCGCTGAGGAAATCAAACAGAACGTTTAAATGCAGGGACATATTTCCTATTTTATACACTAGCAGGCTCACTCCCTCTTTTAGTAGCACTTCTCCTCCTACAAAACAGCATAGGCACACTATCTTTACTAACACTCCAATACTCAACCCCTATTCAACTTAACTCTTACGCAGATAAATTATGATGAGCAGGCTGCCTATTAGCTTTCCTGGTTAAAATACCTCTCTACGGTATACATCTTTGACTTCCCAAAGCACATGTAGAAGCCCCTATTGCTGGCTCAATAGTTCTTGCAGCAGTACTCCTAAAACTAGGGGGGTACGGCATGATACGAATAATGATTATACTAGAACCTCTCACTAAGGAACTCAGCTACCCATTTATTATTCTTGCCCTCTGAGGCGTCGTAATAACAGGCTCAATTTGTTTACGGCAGACAGACCTTAAAGCCCTAATTGCTTACTCCTCAGTAAGTCATATAGGGTTAGTTGCCGGAGGGATCCTTATTCAAACACCATGAGGCTTCACTGGGGCCCTAATCCTTATAATTGCACACGGATTGACCTCGTCTGCCCTTTTCTGCCTAGCAAATACTAACTACGAACGAACCCACAGCCGAACAATAGTGTTAGCACGAGGCCTACAAATAATTCTACCCCTAATAACAGCATGATGGTTTATTACCAGTTTAGCTAACTTAGCACTACCCCCTTTCCCAAACCTTATAGGAGAGCTTATAATTATTACCTCTATATTCGACTGATCCCACTGAACCATTGCAATGACAGGACTAGGCACCCTAATTACCGCAGCATACTCACTATATATATTTCTAATAACACAACGAGGACCTCTGCCCTCTCATATTATTGCTTTAGACCCATCACACTCACGAGAACATCTTCTAATGGCCTTGCACCTTCTCCCACTAATTCTACTCATCCTCAAACCTAAATTAATTTGAAGCTGAACTGCATGTAGATATAGTTTAATAAAAATATTTGATTGTGGCTCCAAAGATAGGGGTTGAAGTCCCCTTATTTACCGAGAGAGGCTCGCACAGCAACGAATACTGCTAATCTTCGCCACCTTGGTTGAACTCCAGGGCTCACTCGAAAAAGCTCCTAAAGGATAACAGCTCATCCATTGGTCTTAGGAACCAAAAACTCTTGGTGCAAATCCAAGTAGTAGCTATGCACCCCACTCCTTTAATAATAACAACAAGTCTTATTATTATTTTTTTATTATTAACAATTCCCGTACTAACATCCCTATCCCCGCACCCTCAAACCTCTAGCTGGTCCTTAACCCAAGTCAAAACTGCAGTAAAACTTTCATTCTTTGTCAGCCTACTACCTCTATTCCTTTTTATTAATGAAGGAGCAGAAACAATTATTACAAGCTGAAACTGAATAAACACCAACACCTTTAATATTAATATTAGCCTAAAATTCGACTACTACTCAATTATCTTTACCCCGGTTGCCCTTTATGTGACATGATCAATTCTGGAATTCGCATCATGATATATACATACAGACCCTAATATAAACCGATTTTTTAAATATCTTTTAATTTTCCTAATCGCAATAATTATTCTTGTTACAGCTAACAATATATTTCAACTTTTCATCGGCTGAGAGGGTGTAGGAATCATGTCATTTCTTCTTATTGGATGATGATATGGACGTGCAGATGCAAATACAGCCGCCCTACAAGCAGTAGTGTACAACCGAGTTGGCGACATCGGACTCATCCTTGCTATGGCATGAATGGCAACCAGCCTGAACTCCTGAGAACTCCAACAAATATTCTCCACCGCTAAAAACTTTGACCTAACCCTCCCCCTCCTAGGACTAATTATTGCTGCCACCGGAAAATCTGCTCAATTTGGCCTTCACCCTTGACTTCCCTCAGCCATGGAAGGTCCTACACCGGTATCTGCCCTTTTACATTCTAGTACTATAGTTGTTGCAGGCATTTTTCTGTTAGTTCGAATGAGCCCTATAATAGAAAATAACCAAACAGCTCTAACCATTTGCCTCTGCTTAGGGGCCTTAACAACACTCTTTACCGCCACCTGTGCTTTAACCCAAAATGATATCAAAAAAATTGTTGCATTCTCAACATCAAGCCAACTTGGCCTAATAATAGTAACTATTGGTCTTAATCAACCTCAACTAGCCTTCCTTCACATCTGCACTCATGCCTTCTTTAAAGCAATACTGTTCCTCTGCTCAGGCTCTATTATTCATAGCCTAAATGACGAACAAGATATTCGAAAAATAGGAGGAATACACCACTTAGCCCCTTTTACCTCTTCCTGCTTAACTATTGGTAGTCTAGCCCTAACTGGCACCCCCTTCCTAACTGGGTTCTTCTCTAAAGATGCTATCATTGAAGCACTAAACACATCATACCTTAACGCCTGAGCCCTAACACTTACCCTTCTAGCCACCTCCTTCACAGCTATTTATAGTCTACGAATTGTTTTCTCTGTGTCCATAGGACACCCTCGATTTAATGCCTTCTCACCTATTAACGAAAATAACCCCTCAGTAATTAACCCTATCAAACGACTAGCGTGAGGCAGCATCATTGCTGGCCTTATTATTACCTCAAATATTACCCCTCTAAAAACACCCATTATATCTATACCACCTCTCCTTAAACTAGCCGCCCTCACTGTAACAGTCTTGGGCCTTATTACCGCGCTAGAACTAGCATCCCTAACAAATAAACAATTCAAAACCACCCCTACAATTCCCCCTCACCACTTCTCCAACATACTAGGCTTCTTCCCTCACATCATGCATCACCTCTCACCGAAACTAAATTTGGCACTTGGCCAAACTATTGCTAACCAAACAATCGACCAGACATGGCTGGAAAAAATAGGACCAAAGGCTATAGTTACCATAAATACCCCCTTAATTTCTATAACAAGCAACACCCAACAAGGTATAATTAAAACCTACCTTACCTTGTTCCTCCTGACTTTAACACTAATAATTATTATTACCCTTTTTTAGACCGCTCGAACCGCCCCCCGACTAAGACCCCGAGTCAACTCCAAAACTACAAACAAAGTAAGGAGTAGTACGTAAGCACTAATTATTAATATACCACCTCAAGACGAATACATTAATGCAACACCCCCAATGTCCCCTTGAAAAACATAAAATTCCCCCGGATCATTAACAGATAATAAATAAGGCTCTTGTCACTTCCGCCCAAGATATACATATAAAAACATTAATAAACCAACATGAACCATTGCATTCAATATAACACCCTGATTTCCCCAACTCTCCGGAAATGGCTCGGCAGCTAATGCTGCCGAATAAGCAAATACTACTAACATTCCCCCTAAATAAATTAAAAATAACACCAAGGAAAAAAAAGCGCCCCGATATCAAATTAAAACTCCACACGCTATTCCTGATACAATTACCAAAGCTAAAGAAGCAAAATACGGAGAAGGATTAGCAGCTACTGCAACTAAACCAATCACCAATCCTAATAAAAAAACAAATACAGAATAAATCACAATTCCTGCCAGGACTCTAACCAGGACTAACGACTTGAAAAACCATCGTTGTTATTCAACTACAAGAACTTTTAATGGCAAACCTTCGAAAAACACACCCATTATTAAAAATCATTAATGGTTCACTAATTGACCTCCCCACCCCCTCCAATATTTCTGCATGATGAAACTTTGGCTCCTTACTTGGCCTCTGCTTAATTTCCCAGATCCTAACAGGACTGTTCCTTGCAATACACTACACCCCTGACATCGAGTCAGCCTTCAACTCTGTAGCCCATATCTGCCGAGATGTAAATTTTGGCTGACTTATCCGTAATCTTCACGCAAACGGAGCATCTTTCTTTTTCATCTGTATTTATCTTCACATCGGACGAGGCCTATATTATGGATCATACCTATACATAGAAACTTGAAATACTGGGGTTATTCTTCTCTTACTAGTAATAATAACCGCCTTCGTTGGCTATGTTCTTCCCTGAGGACAGATGTCGTTCTGAGGAGCTACCGTCATTACCAATCTTCTATCCGCTGTTCCCTACGTAGGAGTCACATTAGTTGAATGAATCTGAGGGGGGTTTTCAGTAGACAATGCCACCCTAACCCGATTCTTCGCCTTCCATTTCGTACTCCCATTTATCATCACAGCTCTTATAATTATTCACCTATTCTTCCTTCACTTAACTGGTTCTAATAACCCAATCGGCTTAAACTCTAGTACAGATAAAATTCCATTCCACCCTTACTTCCTCTACAAGGATTTATTAGGCTTCGTAATTCTACTTACAGCACTAACCTCATTAGCCCTATTCTTTCCAAACCTACTAGGAGACCCTGACAACTTCACACCCGCCAACCCAATAGTTACACCCCCTCATATTAAACCAGAGTGATATTTCCTATTTGCTTACGCAATCTTGCGATCAATTCCTAATAAACTTGGAGGAGTCCTAGCCCTGCTAGCTTCCATCCTAGTCCTTATATTAGTTCCCCTCTTGCACACCTCTAAACAACGAACACTTACATTCCGACCATTCTCCCAATTCCTATTCTGAACTCTTGTTGCAGACACAGCAATCCTTACCTGAATCGGAGGAATGCCAGCAGAACACCCCTTCATTATCATCGGCCAAGTAGCTTCTGTTCTCTACTTCTCAATCTTCCTAATCATACTCCCAATTGCAGGTTGAACAGAAAACAAAATACTACAATAACAATGCATCAGTAGCTCAGCATCAGAGCGCCGGTCTTGTAAACCGGACGTCGGAAGTTAAAATCTTCCCTTTTGCTCAAAAAAAGGAGACTTTAACTCCTACCACCGGCTCCCAAAGCCAGGATTCTCAAATTAAACTATTCTTTGTTTTAGTGCATATATGAATTATCCCCTATATATAATATACAACATATTAAATCAATACATTCAAGGACATATATGTATTATCACCATTAATAATATGCAAACATACAAGAATTACATACCATTAAGATATTCATAAACCATTAATTTATAAAAATTACATAAATGTTAATAAACTAACTTAAATTTAAGACCTAACATTAAGACGAGTCATCAATGTTATACCAAGTATAAACATCCCGTCGAATAAAACAGTTATACGCAGTAAGAGCCTACCATCCAGCTCATAACTTAATGCCTACGTTTATTGAAGGTGAGGGACAAAAATTGTGAGGGTCGCACTGTATGAATTATTCCTGGCATTTGGTTCCTACTTCAGGGCCATCAACTGGTTCATCCCCCATCTCTTTCTCGACGCTTGCATAAGTTATTGGTGGAGTACATACGACTCGTTAATCCCCAAGCCGAGCATTCACTCCACAGCGCATGGTTATTTTTTTTTGTCTTCCTTTCACTTGACATTTCAGAGTGCATACAGTCATGACGTTTAAGGTTGTTCATGTTTCTTGCCTGCGGGTAATATGTATTAATGGTGGAAAGACATTACTTAAGAATTACATAACTGATATCAAGAGCATAATAATTATACAGTATTGTATTCTCAATCCTAAGATATCTAAGATACCCCCTCTCGACTTTTTCGAGTATATGCCCCCCTACCCCCCTACACTCGTGACATAGCTATCATTCCTATAAACCCTTAACAAACAGGGAAATCTCGAGTGGAAAACTTTATAATCCAAAACGTTCTTATTTACATTATTATAAATATTTTATATTTTACCCCCCTACACTCGTGACATAGCTATCATTCCTATAAACCCTTAACAAACAGGGAAATCTCGAGTGGAAAACTTTATAATCCAAAACGTTCTTATTTACATTATTATAAATATTTTATATTTTACCCCCCTACACTCGTGACATAGCTATCATTCCTATAAACCCTTAACAAACAGGGAAATCTCGAGTGGAAAACTTTATAATCCAAAACGTTCTTATTTACATTATTATAAATATTTTATATTTTACCCCCCTACACTCGTGACATAGCTATCATTCCTATAAACCCTTAACAAACAGGGAAATCTCGAGTGGAAAACTTTATAATCCAAAACGTTCTTATTTACATTATTATAAATATTTTATATTACCCCTACACTCGTGACATAGCTATCATTCCTATAAACCCTTAACAAACAGGGAAATCTCGAGTGGAAAACTTTATAATCCAAAACGTTCTTATTTACATTATTATAAATATTTTATAT